AGATCAGAAGTGATCCGAGCTGTAATTGTACGTACTTGTAAAGAACTCAAACGCGACAACGGTATGATAATACGATATGATGACAATGCTGCAGTTGTTATTGATCAAGAAGGAAATCCAAAGGGAACCCGAATTTTTGGCGCGATCCCCCGGGAATTAAGACAGTTAAATTTCACTAAAATAGTTTCATTAGCACCTGAAGTATTATAAGGGAATACCGTGATATAGTTTATAGTATTTGAATGAAATGGATTAATTTAAATTAAATTAGTAGATTGTTTGTATATCACGCATATACCTTTTTAAATTCATAAATATTTATGAATTCAGAAAAAAAGAAATAGAGCATGTTGATTATATCCAAATTCGGGGGCAACAATAATCTTAGTTTATCATGAGTAAAGACACTATTGCTGACATAATAACCTCTATACGAAATGCTGACATGAATGAAAAAAGAACAGTTCGAATACCATCTACTAACATGACTGAAAATATTGTTAAAATCCTTTTACGAGAAGGTTTTATTGAAAACGTGAGAAAACATCAGGAAAGCAATAAATATTTTTTGGTTTTAACCCTACGACATAGGAGAAATAGGAAAGGATCATATAGAACTGTTTTAAATTTAAAACGGATCAGCCGGCCCGGCCTACGAATTTATTCTAACTATCAACGAATTCCGAGAATTTTAGGCGGAATGGGGATTGTAATTCTTTCTACTTCTCGAGGGATAATGACAGACCGAGAGGCTCGAATAGAAGGAATCGGCGGGGAAATTTTGTGTTATATATGGTAATCTTTCTGATAGCCGAATTATATGCGGAACTTTCATATTTGTGAAAAAAAAAGAGTAAAGGGTAGGTTTCTAATATTATGCCTCTTTGATTAGTTGATGCTTCAAAGCCGTTTTACCTGGAATGAAAGAACAAAAACGGATTCGCGAGGGTTTAATTACTGAACTACGTCCCAACGGTATGTATGTTTCGAGTTCGTTTAGATAACGAAAATACGATTCTGGGTTTTGCTTCGGGAAAGGTTCAACGTAATTTTATACGTATACTACCAGTAAATAGAATAAAAATTGTGGTAAGTTCTTATGATTCAACTAAAGGGCATATAATTTGTATATTCAAAAGTAAAGACTCAAATAATTAGGTGGTTTTTTGATTTCAACATTCTTTCGTAGGGATACAATTCGAAGTTAAAAATTTTAAGAAACTTATTTTCTTCCAATTAAGTAGATTCCGAATTAAGAAAAGGAGTGACAAATATGAAAATAAGGGCCTCCGTTCGTAAAATTTGTGAAAAATGTCGATTGATCCGTAGGCGGGGACGAATTATAGTAATTTGTTCCAACCCGAGACATAAACAAAGACAAGGATAATCTTTTTAAACCAAAAAGGACTCCAAAAATCTAAAGGACCTGATGTACAGATGTACAAAAAATCAGTAAAAAAAAGAAGTAAAAAAAACCAGGATCTGTTTTGACATGAAATGGATATATCCATATATCTCTGACTTATATTTATGAGATGATAAAATATGGCAAAACCTATACCAAAAATTGGTTCACGTAGAAATAGACGTATTGGTTCACGTAAGAATGCGCGTAGAATACCAAAGGGAGTTATTCATGTTCAAGCAAGTTTCAACAATACCATTGTGACTGTTACAGATGTACGGGGTCGAGTAATTTCTTGGTCCTCCGCCGGTACTTGTGGATTCAAGGGTACAAGAAGAGGGACACCATTTGCCGCTCAAACCGCAGCGGGAAATGCTATTCGTACAGTGGTGGATCAAGGTATGCAACGAGCAGAAGTCATGATAAAGGGCCCGGGTCTCGGGAGAGATGCGGCATTAAGAGCTATTCGTAGAAGTGGTATACTATTAAGTTTCATACGGGATGTAACCCCTATGCCACATAATGGCTGTAGGCCCCCCAAAAAAAGACGTGTGTAAACATTGAAGAGATTTCAAGAGAAATAAATAATTCAATGATTTGATCAAATAATATTACTATGGTTCGAGAGAAAGTAACAGTATCTACTCGGACACTACAGTGGAAGTGTGTTGAATCAAGAGCAGACAGTAAGCGTCTTTATTATGGACGCTTTATTCTGGCCCCACTTATGAAAGGCCAAGCCGATACAATAGGCATCGCGATGCGAAGAGCTTTACTCGGAGAAATAGAAGGAACATGTATTACACGTGCAAGATCTGAGAAAATACCACACGAATATTCTACCATCGTAGGTATTCAAGAATCTGTACATGAAATTTTAATGAATTTGAAAGAAATTGTATTGAGAAGTAATCTGTATGGAACTCGTAATGCGTCTATTTGTGTCAAGGGTCCTGGGTATGTAACTGCTCAAGACATCATTTTACCGCCCTCTGTAGAAATCGTTGATAATACACAGCATATAGCTAACCTAACAGAACCAATTAATTTGTGTATTCAATTACAAATCGAGAGGAATCGTGGATATCGTATAAA